CTTTTCAGGAACGATAAAATCATAATGTTTTTTGTCTCTATTTCGAATTATTATTTGATATCTTGGGATAAATTCATCCAATTTTTTTTTATTGATATATCTTTGTTTTCGATATCTTTGAGCAATTTGGTACGTACTCTTATGAACCAACGATATACCTACGGTTTGATACATAATAAAGTATCCGTCGTTTTTTACAGACAAACGGATGGGATCGATAAAAAATATACCTTTTTTATTCAATTCTATAGGAGTCAATTTTTTTCGAATTACCATTATATCCAGATTTATTTCTTTCCTTTGAATAGACGATATAGTAGTATCTCTTGGATTTCTCAGTCCAAGCAAGTAACAATATATCTTGATATTATTGATCATTCTTTCAGTTAAATTCGGAATTAAACCATCGTCTATTATCCATTGAAAAAGCAAATAGTGTTTCCGTAAGAAAATAATTTCTGGTTTCATCTTATTCCGGATTTTGTATTGTTTTTTCATTTTATCTTGGTTTTGTGCATATGATCTAAGGCCTCTTCGGCCTACGAGTTCTTTTTCTTCTTGATTTTGATTCATTAATTCAGAATATCTTTTTTCATTCGATGGTCTAAAAAAATTCCATTTTTTCTTTTCATTGATGTTTTTTTTTTTATTCAAATTTAAAAGAAGTAATTTGCTTGGTATAATCCAAGGTTTTATTTTGTATACATTATAAAGTGTCACAAATTCTGGAAAGAACGTAAGTTTCAGATTTGTCGATATTGGGTTTAGGATTTCTTCATTCATTTCCATCCAATCAAAAAAGAGTTTCTTGTTATTGATTGGATTTATTTCTAAATCTTGATGAATCGTTAGATAAAAAATATCGTTTTTATTCATTTTAGCAATTTTTTGGTAATTTTTACTTCCAAGCTTAGTATTTATATTACTGTTATAATCCATTTTGGTCCAGGCTTCAATATCTTTTTTTTTTCTTAGAAAAAAGTTTATAATTGTCCAATCAAAATATTTTCTATCTGAATTTTTTTGCATATACATAATATCATCCTTTTCTAGATAATGATAATGATTGATAGGAATTTCCTCCAGGCTTTCAAATAAATTTTGTTTATAATTGTTGTAATTAAAAGTAATTTTTTGGTTGTTATTTAATTCTGATGGTGATCCATAAATAATATATGAGGACTTATTAATTTCAGAATTAATATATTTATATGATAAAAGATCATATATATAGTATTTTGTAAAATTGTATTTTTGTCTTGTTAATGGATATACTTTAAAATCCTTTTGTTTTTTGTGATAAAGTAATCGGTCTTTTTCATAGGAATTCCATTTTGTTAAATCTTTTTTTTGGGTCATATCACCTTCGTTTATTGTAGTTCGCCATTTTTTTGGTATTAATCCAGACCATCTAATCTGAGATAAATTGTATTGATAATGACCTCTTAACCAGTTTTTCCATTGCTTCGTTTCATAACTCCGAGGTGTCGTATGTCTTAATTCGGAATGAAATATTTTTTGTGTTACAAAAGAATTTTTTATTGTAGTCTTAATAAAAAAGGGAGTTCCATGATACTCAAGAATAGATCTTAACTTATTATTATACAAATTAATAACTTGGGTTTGTGATAATTTGTAAAATACATATGCTTGTGATAAGGAGGATAAGGAAAAAAAAAGATGTGAATTCCTCTTACTATTCTTAATATTGTTCTTAATATTGTAAAGTGCACTTTTTAGAGTTGAAATAAAATTAATTTCTTTTTTTTTTTTTTCTTGGTTTGTTTTTTTATTGTAAATGTATTTATTAAAACAAAAATTTCTTGATTCAAGAACTAGTTGTGTAGGAATTCTGGCAATATTAATGATACATAGAAAGATATTGATGTATATTCTTTTAATGAAAATTTTTATAAAAAAATATAATTTATAGATTAATCGAGTGTTTCTTCTTTTTATTTTTAATATTTTCAAAAAATTTTTTGGTGATTTTTCTTTTATTTTGTTAGGACTACTTATTTTATTGTTGTTACTTTTTTTTTCTTTCGTAAGACTCTTTGTTTTGTTTCTGATTGTGCTTGTTCTATCAGTGAGATTTTTAATTTTTATTTCTCTCAGTGAATAATTTGTATTATCTGTAGATTTAATTTTTATAAATGAGTCGTGAATTATCTGATTCCTGATTATATCATCTTTTTTTTGGTTAGTTTCGCCGGATTCGTACATCTTTCTCAATATAAACAATCGAGTTGGATATACTTTTAAGAGCTCTTTTGAATCTTGTATAAAATTTTTTGTTATTTCTTTTAAAACTCTTATAACTTGAAAATTATTCTTTTTCGTTTTTCGAATTTTTTTTTTTAGTTCTTTAAAAATAGGCTTAAAAAAGGAAGGTTTTGGGGGAACAGAACCAAAGGTAAGGTTCGTTTGCGTCCCTGAAGCCGTTAAAAAATAAAATTTTTGTTGTTCTTTCTTTAGATCTTTATAAGAAGAAAAAGAG